ATCTTTGTTAGGGCCCCCCAGAATGGCTGATGAATCAAACTGAAATTGGAACAGATTTTGTCAATTGGTATTTTTTTCGTATCCTCCTATCTTTCAAAAGCGGAAACTTAGGTAAGTGTTTTAGAACCATATGTATAAAAAGAACGTATCTCCTTTAGCTCCTTCATGCCTACTATAACTAGTTATTTCGGCTTTCTATTGGCGGCGTCAACTATAACCCCGGCTCTACTTATTGGTCTGAGCAAGATACGACTTATTTGAAATGGATTGAATGAACAATTCTGTTATAAAATATAAAAAGAAATGTTTCCGCGGATTCTAGAGTGCCTTTACACAGTAATTGTAAATTCTTGCTTGATGAGATTCGTGGTCAATTCGGATGAATATTTAAGGATAGATATTCCCTCTCTCTTTTTCCCTTTTCAACTAAATCGAAATGATTGAAGTTTTACTATTTGGAATCGTGTTAGGTCTAATTCCAATTACTTTGGCTGGATTATTCGTAACTGCATATTTACAATACAGACGCAGCGATCAGTTGGACCTTTGATTAAGTAACATTAACATCTCGTTTTTTGATTGATCTCCTGCGGACTCAAAAAAGGAGGAGGTCGAATTCAGGCTGCTGTTCAAGTTAGTGAAGTTAGTTCACTCGAATTCGACCTAAGAAGAACAGAATCGCGCTCTGTAGGATTTGAACCCACGACATCGGGTTTTGGAGACCCACGTTCTACCGAACTGAACTAAGAGCGCTTTCTTATCACCATTGATAAGACCGCAAAGAAAAGGATTTTTTTTACCCCAGATCGTGTATATATACATATAGTATCATAAACGGAAAGACTCCTATGTCCAAATTCAATCGATCTCAACGGACCTCTCGTTACTGCCCATAGGAGAAAGAATAGCTAGGGATGACAGGATTTGAACCCGTGACATTTTGTACCCAAAACAAACGCGCTACCAAGCTGCGCTACATCCCTTTCAATTGGTATACAGTGTCATTGTATAGAATCTCTGTCTTGTTTTCCACATCATTATTTCCTCATTGAGATACAATCTATCTTGCCATTTCTTCTTTTTGGTCTCATAGAACACGTAGAACCTATAAAATTTTATAAATAGAAAGAATTATATTCATATTAATACTAAAAGAATTCGATTCTATAGTCTATAGATAGATATGAAACCTCACGTATAAATGAATGAATACTTCTCAGTAATACAATACTCAGGAAGAGTCGGACGCCCTTTTTTCGTTTTAAGGAAAGGGAAATCTTAGTGTTATTGACATTGACTAGGTCGTGGTATATTTCTGTTTTTGTTAGGGATTACGCGTACAACTAAAATACAAGCGATCCTTAACGACCTATGCATCTGATCATATATGTATTCCAATAAAGAAGGAGAATTCTCAATGCGCGATCTAAAAACATATCTCTCCGCGGCCCCTGTGCTAAGTACTCTATGGTTCGGGTCTTTAGCAGGTCTATTGATAGAGATCAATCGTTTCTTCCCGGATGCGTTGACATTCCCCTTTTTTCATTCTAGTTATTGACATGGGAAGGGATGAAGAAGATTCGCGATACAATAAATTATCTGAGACTAATACCTCTTCCTCTCTCTTTCTTTGTTTTCTTATTTTTCCATTTTTTGAGGATAAAGAAAGGAGGACAGAAAAAGAATCAAAGTGGATTCAACCTCGGCGAAACTCATGATTAGGCTCGAATTCATAGAGGGAAAATCGAAATAATGGGTCTAGGGGAACAAAATAATACAAGATACTTAAATGAAATACTCTATTTGGATTCGAAATAATTGAGAGTTAAAAATCATTGTATTACTTCTTAATATTACGCTATTGATTGTAACGAAATCGTTCCTAATCGGATTTCAGGTTAGCCACTTCTATTTTTTTCCTTATTTTTCTTCGTTTCGGATTGAAAATAGAAGAGTTCAGGGAATCCAAAATCCAAAGGAGGTTCATGGCCAAGGGTAAAGATGTCAGAGTCAGAGTTATTTTGGAATGTACCAGTTGTGTGCGAAACAGTGTTACTAAGGAATCGCCGGGCATTTCCCGATATATTACTCAAAAGAATCGACACAAGACACCTAGTCGATTGGAATTGAGAAAATTCTGCCCCTATTGTTACAAGCATACAATTCATGGCGAAATAAAGAAATAGATCGAACAGAACTGCCACCTTTCCCAGTAACAAGAACAAATTACATATAATATATATAAACAAATCAAATCCTATTTCGGTCGTATTCCAAATTCGAATTCAGAAATAGGAGTTTAGAGATAAGGACTAAATACCATGGATAAATCCAAGCGACCCTTTCTGAAATCAAAGAAACCCTTTCTGAAATCTAAGCGACCCTTTCTGAATCTGAAATCCAAGAAACCCTTTCTAAAATCGAAATCCAAGCAATCTTTTCGTAGGCGTTTGCCCCCAATTGGATCGGGGGATCGAATTGATTATAGAAACATGACTTTAATTCGTCGATTTATTAGTGACGACGGAAAAATATTATCTAGACGAGTGAATCGATTGACCTTGAAACAACAACGATTAATTACGCTTGCTATAAAACAAGCTCGTATTTTAGCTTTGTTACCTTTTCTTTATACTAATAATAAAAACGAGAAACCATTTGAAAGAAGAAGACCCAAGTCAACCCCTAGGGCTAAAAATAGGGCTAAAAATAAAAAAGGTCCTAGAACCATAAAAAAAATAGGCCTACGGCCACAATGGCATAAAAGGAATCAAAATTCCAATCTTTAACCCAACTAGGGTAGGGTGGATGTTTTGTTCGAAAAATGAGAGAACCCAAGGATTGTCACGTCGGAAGAAACCAAAAAGAATCCGAATCGGGTAAAAAAAAGAAGAAATATTTCATTTTTTTTTAGTGAATCGTGCTCGTGCATTTTGACTACCTTATCCTATTCATTTATACTCCACCTTCCCGGAGTTCATTCTCCGGGGAACTTCGTTTAAACCCTTCCCTGCAAAATTAACCCTGCAAAAGTAATGATCTCATTGGAAATCATGGAAAGACAATTTCGATTTGATATAGCGATTTGCGCTAGTATTTTTCGATTCAGAAGCAAGTGCTTCTTGCGGAGATTGTGCATAAATAGACTATAACTATAGAATACCTTAATATCACGAATTACTGCATTTATACGAGTGATCCACAAACGGCGAAAATTTCTCTTTTTCCTGCTTCTATCCCGATGAGCAGAACCCAAAGCTCTCGTTTTCTGTTGAGTCATAGTCCGAGTAAGTCTTGAATGGGCCCCTCGAAAAGTTGATGAAAATAGACGCATTTTTGTTCTACGTCTCCGAGCTATATAGCCTCGTCTAATTCTGGTCATTGAATCCACTGAAACTTTGATGAATAACTAATTGCTTTCTTTTCTTTCAGTCATTCTTTTCTCCCCTCCTGGTCTATTAATAACAAAACGGATTCTTCCGATGTATAAACAAAAAAATTCCAATGGCTTTTGCTACGATGACCTTCCCAACCACGATTTTTCCAGGCATTTCACCTCGAAATAAAAAATTAGATTGATCAAAAAACGAGTCAAAATCAATATCAATTTAAGTAAGAAATAGAAATGAATAAAAAATAGTGGGTTCCATCGTTTCTATGGTTACTTTTTAAACGGTGAGGTCCTTTCTATACACCGGAGCCCCTTCCTTATTTAGTAACTTGTATAGTTCACACTCTTTGGCTCTACCCATGAATTATCCAGTAATAGGTCTTTTCACAATAAGATCTATCTATACAGTAACGGCATTTAATTATGAAGGTTGGTTAGGTAGCTGACCCTGTGAGTCCGTTCTTGCAAGAGTAGGAACAGCATTTTTATGCTTCTTAAATAAGATTTCCCCCGCTTAATGGATAACCATTTGCTACCAATGGGGAATTGCTTCTCATCTCCAATTGAGGTGATTGGATTTATACCAATGGAAACCATAAATTTCATACACAATAAAAATCTTTTTTTTAGACAGTGAATGGAGTTCTTCCACTCTATTTTATTCATTGGTTTTATCTTATTCATTGGTACTGATCTTTGATACTGTAAAAATTGTCTCCTTTCTTTTGGTTCAGTTCATGATCTGAACGAGTCGCACATACACCCTAGTACATGTTCCTCGACGCTGAGGACATCCTCGAAGAGCGCGGGCTTTTTTTACATTTTTGATTGGCTGTCTTGTGTTTCTAATAAGTTGTTTAATAGTTGGCATGCTGAATTATATACAGAATGGGCTGGTTTAGATCGATCCTAACCGGATGATTCGAATTGGAGACTTGACCCATTTTACCTCGGTCAAAAGAGGGAAACTCACAAATTAGATTCTAGTGCATTCGACTTATAGTTCGAAATGACATCACGGATTTTTATTTTTGGTTATTCTTTTGACTCTTCGCCTAGGGAGACCTCCTTCCAAGATCAACCCCTACAAGATCTATAATTCTTGGATCTATGAAGTGGGGTTTCTGGAGGTGTCATCAAAGAATCCAATCCCTGTTACGGTGTAGTTCATCCCCATCCGTGTACAACTCCTCTAGGTCAGGTCGAGGATAAGACCTAGACGACAGACCAATACCTTAATGATGATATAACATCCGTCAGGATTCCTTTATTTTGCACTATTTAGCGAAATAAAAGAGGCAAGGTAACGGATGGGTTATAAGACCAAAGAGTGAAGCAACCGTATAGGCATCGTTTGCGCCTTGTAGACGGTTGAGTCCATTCTTTGCCCCCTTACCTAATTAAAGTGGGTTTCATACTCCTCAATTCCTACCAAATCAACAATTCCATGACTTTTGGCTTCTGTTACTGTCATGAAAGAATCCCTGTGCATGTCCACATATAGAATATACCAGGGTTGTCCTGTTCTTTGTGTATAAAGATTTATGACGCTGTTGCGGATACTTTTTAATTCATCCCCATCTATGTACAACTCCCCTAGGTCGGGCCCAATATACGAACTATAAGGTTGGTGTATCAATACCCTAATGATATATATATAACATCATGAAGGATTCCTCTATTTCGCACGATTTAGCGAAGTAAAGAGGTAAGGTAACGGGTGGATTATAAGACCAAAACAAAAAAAAAAAGATAGAGTTGAGCAACCGTACAGGCATCGTTTGCGCATTGCATACGGCTCTACGATGGAAGTCGGTTTTTTCATTTCACTTTCACTGAATAAAGAAAGATAAAAATAGGATTTCTAAGACCCGAGGATCGTTCAATGATCCAGTTACCACCCTTCCTTTCGAGAGAATTTAAAAATATTAATACTAGGATAGTAAGTACTATGATGGCTCCGGTGCTTTATCTATTTTTCTCGTTTGCGATTCGGCAATCCCAAAGTTTATTTTTTATTTGATCAACTAAGGAAAAATGATTGTATTTTTTTTTCATTTTCAAAATCTCTCATAGTGGTAAAGGAACTTAGGGTATGAAAACCAAAAAGTTTGTGACGCGAAAATGGATCCCCGATAGATAAGATCCAATCTGAAATGCTTTTTGTTTCATTTCATACCACTCTCTCGATACAGAATCTCATCGTATGAAAAAACAATAATTGCGCCTCTCAAACTCGAAGTGCCATGCTATTATTACTTATTATTTGATTCATATTCCATATAGCGAAGGCATAGTCTTCTTTTTTCTCTCAACTAAGAAATCAAAATGCATTGGCACGACCCGAACCGTTAGGGTATGCTATACGTTCGCCAATTTCTCCTGCGGTCACGACGAAGGATCCCATTGAATAGGCCATCCCCATGCTTATTGTATAGACATAGGGTGGCACAGCTCGCATCATATCAAAGAGACCGATGCCGCATAGTACCCATCCGCCTATACAGTTTATAAACATAAAAAAATCGTGGGTCATATCCTCTCTACTGAGAAAGACCAGGAGACCTATAAGGTTATTCGTGATCTCAAAATCAAGTTTTTGGCATAAAAAAAGAGATCTTTCTCGATGAAGTCGGTTGATTAGGACAAAATTGTATCCCTTAGGAACCATACACGCATGTTTTTGGTGCATACGATTCAACAAATTGCAATGTATAAATTCCAGCCCTTTTCATTGTTTCATAGTAGGATTTTTCTAACTCCTAACGAGCTTACTTTTTTTCTTCCATTTTTAAGAAAGATAAGTTTTGGCGCACTTCCCCCAAAAAAATAAGTCATGAAACTTGAAACTTGTCGAATTTACTTTGCATTGAGGTTTGGTTTTATTGCATCGAACTCCAAATTTGATTTTCAATTATGGTGTCATTTTCTTGTTACTGAATGGGCTTCTTCTATTCTTTTAGGTTTAGGATCTACTCCGGGTAAAGATCGACCTACCCGACCTCGATTGATATATCTAGGATATATCTATTTGTAGGTTTGGAATCGCTTTTACGTTCTAATCAATAGGAATCTTTTATGTTATGATACAAAGGGGAATTTTACATATTCCTATTTGACCAATTGGGTATTTTATGAGCGGAGCCTGGATCCTTCATTTTAGTGGTCTAACCAAGCCAACCATAAATTATTTCATTCTAATTGAAAATAGAATTGACAATAGAAATATGAATCTCCCAATTGAAATTATTGGCTTTGAGTTCAAACTTTCAATTCTTGATTAGTCACTCAACCCTTTTGGGGAGAAAGAGAAAATATCTTGATCGGGGAAGAGCATGGGGAAATCCCATAGGACCCATTATGGATGCCAAGTCGCACTAGATGTCTACCCATGTTGCCTCTTCATCTTCAGGAATCAGAAAAGGAACTTTTGGAATACCAACGGGCATTTGACGAACTCGAAAGTTCGTCCTTGACTTTTATGTGCGAAAGCGTCCTTTTCTTGTTGTCAGACTATTGCCTCGGATTTTCTTCCTTTTTTCCATAGATTGAAAAGTTCAGAGAATAAGACCAAGCATTGGCCCATAAGAAAATAGAACCAGACCAATGCTGCATTGCGGATTGATACTTATCGGGTATAGAATAGATCTGTTTCTATTTGTTCCTACAAACTGAATTGGTCCGTTATTCCCAAGGGAATGGAATCCATAGTTACCCCTGCTCCGAGATAATCCATTGAAAGGGGGAAGTCCCTAGCTCCCAATGCGAGAAAGTTACATAGTGTCTATTTATTATTTTTCTTTGAGAAAGAGGTCTTTCCATGGGTTTGCCTTGGTATCGTGTGCATACTGTCGTATTGAATGACCCCGGTCGGTTGCTTTCTGTCCATATAATGCATACTGCTCTAGTTTCGGGTTGGGCCGGGTCGATGGCCTTGTACGAATTAGCAGTTTTTGATCCCTCTGATCCCGTTCTTGATCCGATGTGGAGACAGGGTATGTTCGTTATCCCATTCATGACTCGTTTAGGAATAACCAATTCGTGGGGGGGTTGGAGTATCGCAGGAGGCACTATAACGAATCCGGGTATTTGGAGTTACGAAGGTGTGGCCGGGGCACATATTGTATTTTCTGGCTTGTGCTTCTTGGCAGCTATTTGGCATTGGGTGTATTGGGATCTAGAAATATTCTGTGATGAGCGTACAGGAAAACCTGCTTTGGATTTGCCCAAGATCTTTGGAATTCATTTATTTCTCTCAGGGCTAGCTTGCTTTGGGTTTGGCGCATTTCATGTAACAGGTTTGTATGGTCCTGGAATATGGGTGTCCGATCCGTATGGACTCACGGGAAAAGTACAATCTGTAAATCCTGCGTGGGGTGTCGAAGGTTTTGATCCTTTTGTTCCAGGAGGAATAGCCTCTCATCATATTGCAGCAGGGACATTGGGTATATTGGCGGGCCTATTCCATCTTAGTGTCCGTCCGCCCCAACGTTTATACAAAGGATTACGTATGGGTAATATTGAAACTGTACTTTCCAGTAGTATCGCTGCTGTCTTTTTTGCAGCGTTTGTTGTTGCTGGAACTATGTGGTATGGTTCCGCAACGACCCCGGTCGAATTATTTGGTCCCACCCGGTATCAATGGGATCAAGGATACTTCCAGCAAGAAATATATCGAAGAGTTGGCACCAGCCTAGCCGAAAATCAGAGTTTCTCAGAAGCTTGGTCTAAAATTCCAGAAAAATTAGCTTTTTATGATTACATCGGAAATAATCCAGCTAAAGGGGGATTATTCAGAGCGGGCTCAATGGACAATGGGGATGGAATAGCGGTTGGATGGTTAGGACATCCTATCTTTCGAGAGAAAGAAGGCCGCGAGCTTTTTGTACGCCGTATGCCTACTTTTTTTGAAACATTTCCAGTCGTTTTGGTAGACGGAGACGGAATTGTGAGAGCCGACGTTCCTTTTCGAAGGGCAGAGTCGAAGTATAGTGTCGAACAAGTCGGTGTAACTGTTGAGTTCTTTGGTGGTGAACTCAATGGAGTCAGTTATAGCGACCCTGCTACTGTGAAAAAATATGCTAGACGCGCTCAATTAGGTGAAATTTTTGAATTAGATCGTGCTACTTTGAAATCGGATGGTGTTTTTCGTAGCAGCCCCAGAGGTTGGTTTACTTTTGGCCATGCTTCATTTGCTTTGCTTTTCTTTTTCGGGCATATTTGGCACGGTGCGAGAACTTTGTTCAGAGATGTTTTTGCCGGCATTGACCCAGATTTGGATGCTCAAGTAGAATTTGGAGCATTCCAAAAACTTGGAGATCCAACTACAAGGAGACAGGTAGTCTGATACAAGATTGCTTTGGTTTTTTTCTCCTTTATTTTATTTTTTTGAGTTAACACAGGGTAGCAGAGAAACCCTGATTTTTGGATCATCGACTTTTGATTGACTCTTGCCCTTTCTTTATCTGGGAGATGATCCCACCAAATGAACAGATGTGGAAGCTATAATTGTAAACCACGATCGAATCTATGGAAGCATTGGTTTATACATTCCTCTTAGTCTCTACTCTAGGGATTATTTTTTTCGCTATCTTTTTTCGAGAACCACCGAGGGTTCCTATTAAAAATAAAAAGGTGAAATGATTGTGCGTTATTTCAATTGAAGTAATGAGCCTCCCCTATTGGGGATGGGGAGGCTTATTACTTCAACTAGTCTCCGTGTTCCTCGAATGGGTCTCTTAGTTGTTGAGAGGGTTGCCCAAAGGCGGTATATAAGGCATACCCGGTAAAACTTACAAGTGAGCCAGATAGAAAGATGGTGACTAGGGTTGCTGTTTCCATTATTAGATAATTTCAAGACTACAATGGATCTATGATAAGATCGTTTATTTACAACGGAAGGGTATACAAAGTCAACAGATCTCAACAAAAAAAAGTATTTTATGGCGACACAAACCGTTGAGGGTAGTTCTAGATCTGGTCCAAGACGAACAACAGTAGGGGCTTTATTGAAACCGTTGAATTCGGAATATGGGAAAGTGGCTCCTGGATGGGGAACCACTCCTTTGATGGGTGTCGCAATGGCTTTATTTGCAGTCTTTCTATCTATTCTCTTGGAGATTTATAATTCTTCTGTTTTATTGGACGGAATCTCAATGAATTAGATCCATACCATAAGAACCAAGAAGTCTTAACTTTTCAATCCAAAATAACTAACTTAGGCCCCCCTTTTTTTTTAGGGGGCCGCAAGTCTCAAATCTGTAATCCTACACTACAATCACTACAATCAAGGAAACAACCCTCATCTATTCTGTATACATTTTAGAAATAGATAGAGATAGAAGGGCACTTTTCCTACAGAGAATACTAGGAGGTGGTGCAACGCCTGAAGCTCTCTTTGCCCGCTTTCCCGCAAGCTTCGAGGCAAGACAACGCCGTCTCCTGACTCGTATCGAGATCCAAACGAAGCTCCTGGCGAAGGGAATTTAGTGACTCCTTGGGCCCAAGAATCTTCTGTGTCGGATCCTTCAGAAGAATGTTCAGCCTCGTATCCTTCCTCCAGAGAAGCATTTTCTGTGTTGGATCCTTCCTCCATAGAAGAATCCTCTATTTGGTGTGTCTCATACTCAGAGTACGAATCCCTATCTATAGTTTGAACCGTAGCTCCGCCAGTCCCTGGTGGGGAAGCAGGATTTAGTACCACTATAGGTGAGGGTTCCTATAACAGCAGTCAGTAGAGCTGCTTTAAGAAGGACGTGACCCATTTTTCAAAGAAAGTAAGTTCTTGTCTCTTTACTTTTATCGGAAAGCATAGGTAAAGTGTATAAAAAGTGTATTAAAAACTCCTTCTTTCGGAATATTCTCTATTAATATTCCATTTTTTTATGAATTTCGTTATTTATATATATATTCTGGTAGGGTAGTTCGACCGTGGAATTCCTTTGTTTCGGTATTTCCGGAATATGAGTGTGTGACTTGTGAAAATTGATCCTATTGATAGTACAGAGAATGGTCTGTCATCTCGAGCGAGATGGTTCCACCTCGTCTGATATTCATTAGAATATCTGGAGCACGGAATCCATGGAATAGATCAAGAACCATTAGCACTATGATTCATACCTAACTATTCAGACCTCGCGACCGCACTAAAAAAGTAAAAAAAAATATAGTTAGAATCAGAGATCGAAGGATTTTTATTCCTTCAAATGCTTGTGGTATGGTTATTTTAACCAAAGGACATTCTCTAGATTTTGAGTCATTACATCGATTCTAAGTGATGATCAAATGGTTCTTACTCAAGGAACCTTTGAACTTAGCTTGGGGCTTTATTGACTCATCGTGGTTCTAGTATGAATCTGAGGTTTGAATCAATTCTCTAGGGTCTCAACAAGAAAATTCCTATCAAAAATAAAAAAAAAAGACAATCCACACTACAAAACTACAAATAAAAAGAAAGAAAATAGGGAAAGAGAAGATTCAAGAGGCCTGTAACGATCACCAGAAATACGAATGAGCCGGCTTGATATTTTGGCATTATCATCAGAACAAAAAAGCGCTTCGGTGTTTTTGGTCCTTCGTATCTTGCGAGAAGATCGAATCTAGGACTAAGATAAGAAATTGAAAAAATTTCTATCCGCTCCAAACAGTTTGTGTATGTTTCCGCTTGAGCTGTACGAGATGAAATTCTCATATACAGTTCTAAGAGGGGGAGCCCCCTTGGTTTACCTATCTCAATAAAGTATATGATTGGTTCGAAGAGCGTCTCGAAATTCAGGCAATTGCGGATGATATAACTAGTAAATATGTTCCGCCTCATGTCAACCTATTTTATTGTCTAGGAGGAATTACGCTTACTTGTTTTTTAGTACAAGTAGCTACGGGGTTTGCTATGACTTTTTACTATCGTCCGACCGTTACCGAGGCTTTTGCCTCTGTTCAATACATAATGACTGAAGCTAACTTTGGCTGGTTAATCCGATCGGTTCATCGATGGTCGGCAAGTATGATGGTCCTAATGATGATCCTGCACGTATTTCGTGTATATCTCACCGGTGGATTTAAAAAACCCCGCGAATTAACTTGGGTTACAGGGGTGGTTCTGGCTGTATTGACCGCATCTTTTGGTGTAACTGGTTATTCCTTGCCTCGGGACCAAATTGGTTATTGGGCAGTGAAAATAGTGACAGGTGTACCTGAAGCTATTCCTATAATAGGATCACCCGTGGTCGAGTTATTACGAGGAAGTGCTAGTGTGGGTCAATCTACTTTGACTCGTTTTTATAGTTTACACACTTTTGTATTACCTCTGCTTACTGCAGTATTTATGTTAATGCACTTTCCAATGATACGTAAACAAGGTATTTCTGGTCCTTTATAGAGATATAGAAGATAGTTCCTAGATATTTGTAATCAATCCTATATCATTTTGGGTAGGAACAATCCGATTTCATTGCTACAAATATGGATTATTGAATAAAAAAAATAAGACATTTATTTAGATATTTCCCTTCAACTCTGCAATATTTTATTATTTCATTTATCTGATATGATATGAATAGTTGAAGTGGATTTTCCGAAGAGAAGATGGATTATGGGAGTGTGTGACTTGAACTATTGATTGGCCTGTGCGGATATATGTATATAAATATGAGTTTATCCGCCACATTGGAATTTACAACCAAATGTGTCTCTTTTCCAACCACCGCGTAAGCCTCCTACAGAGAGTAGGATGGTTCGCTCGAGGAGAATTTTTCTATGATTAGAACTGAATGAATCATGTCGTGCATTAACACAACAGGCTTCGTAAGATCCATTAGAATAAGTGCTGACGATCCAAATTATGTGCTATCTATTCCACTTACTTAACTTAATAGTATGGAAATGCATTCATTTCCTTTGCATGGATTCCGATCTATGTATGATACTATCGGAGTGAAACAAGGGATCTAAAGAAGAACAGAGGCTAGACTAGATTAGTAACAAGGAAATTCTTTGTATGTAAGAAGACGCGAGATATTTTGGGGATAAACACAATCGCAAGGTATGAGACGACCCAAAAAGCACTGGATCATGATCTAATTTGCAAGCCTACTTGGGTATTGAGCATTTG